GAACAAACGGCTATCTTGATTCATTAGAAATTGGACAAGTAAGGAAATTTCTTGTTGAATTACGTACTTACTTAAAAACCAATAAACCTCAGTTCCAAGAAATCATATCTTCTACTAAGATATTTACTGAAGAAGCAGAAGTTCTTTTGAAAAAAGCGATTCAGGAACAAATGGACCGGTTTCTACTTCAGGAGCAAGCATAAAAAAAGGGGTCGCTTTTATCTTCAAAAAGGCATCAAGTTTCTCGGGTTCAAATTATCCAAAAAGTATTTTTTGCTATAAAAAAAAAAATAGATGGAAATAAATTGCGTCCAATAGGATTTGAACCTATACTAAAGGTTTAGAAGACCTCTGTCCTATCCATTAGACAATGGACGCCGTTCATTCCTATTTTTTCGTATTTTGATTTTTCTTCAGTTGAAAAAAAAATCGGATTATATGTGAGATCATTTTTGGAATTGTATATTCACTAACCATAATAAAATATCAAATCATAATGTATTACTAGAATAGAATAATAATATTCTAATATAAAATTAGAAAATATTTAGAAAAAAAGAAAAAGCGGGTAGCGGGAATCGAACCCGCATCGTTAGCTTGGAAGGCTAGGGGTTATAGTCGGCGTCGGTTCAGTGCTTTGAACGTCTCTAATTCAAAACCGAACATGAAACTTTGGTTTCATTCGGCTCCTTTATGGAAAGTTAGGAACTTTTTAGACCTAAGAGGTGAAAAAAATGAACAAAATTCTACCCATAACACCTACGTCAGCTTTTTATTTGAATACAGACAAAATGAATCGCTTTCTAGATGATCCTTCTAGGATAAGGTGATTCTGACAATCTTTCTAGTTACTTCGTTCTCTATTTCTAGTTCAGAGGATCCTAAGGAAAAGAATTTTGTTTCTACCGAGCTAAACCAATATGCCGATGTCTCTAGTAAACCAAAGTCATCGCCGAATAGCTATTTTGCTCCAATTTTTTTTTTTAGAAAATAAAATGGAGGATTTAGTTACGATTAGAAGTTGACTTTTTTCTTTAGCCATGGATCCTTTACTCATACTTATTCAATTGGAAGTCTTGGTCCAATTTAAAAATTATGTTTCGCAATTTTATAATCCAACTTTTTCATTTATTAAGTGACTCGTGGCTACAAATCACGAGAATCTGTATTTTCTCTCGAATTTCTCATTGAGAGGTAAAGGATTAAATCCTTTTCAGAAATAAAGTTTTTGATCGGAATATAAAAAAACCGAAAGACCCTTTAACTATTAAGGGTTAATAGAACGAATCACACTTTTACCACTAAACTATACCCGCTACAATATGATTATTGTATACAAATGGATCTTTTGTCGAGCAAGCTAATTGAGCATGATCAAGATAGGATTATTAACGAATCATTAAAAGGGGCGTGCTGAATTTTTTCACGAGTAGATCAAAATTTAATGAGATTCCAAAAAGAGGTTTCAAAAAATGGAATAATTTAAATTATTAAATAACTAAAGTTTTCGCTGAAGAAGTTTGATAAGGATCAAAAAAACATTAAAATCATAACATAAAAATGTATTGTGGAAGAATCTATAGTTTTTTTTTTAGTTCGGGTAAAATATAACAAGAAAATAATATAAATAAATAGTATTTCTTATTTTTGTCGTTGCTTGAATATTTTATATTCAATTTAATATAATAAAAAATCTTTATTTGTTTTCAAAAAGGATAAATCATTATTTATCTATAAAACTATAATTTATTGTAACAAAAAAAAATAGCCCGGCTAGGTGCTCACCAGGCCGGGTCATGAGAATAAGAAGGGCCTTTCAAACAAAAAAAATCAACACAAAGGGGTCTTGCTTCTTTTTTTTAGTTCCGTTCTTGGCGCGGTCGAGCCCATCTTTTAGATAAAGGAAATTCCTGAATTTGTGGATTTCTCTCTATAGAAATAATAGAGAAAGAAACGAGAGAAAGAAAAACTCCTTAGATTATGTGTAATGTAGTAATTATCTTTTTCAATTGGGTGGGAGAGATGGCTGAGTGGACTAAAGCGTCGGATTGCTAATCCGTTGTACGAGTTATTCGTACCGAGGGTTCGAATCCCTCTCTTTCCGTCGGTTACTTTATTTATATATATTTTCAAATTTTTAAAATCTTAGTGAAACATGTGAATAGATAAAATCCTAAGAAAATTTGAAAATTAACCAAGAAACCTTTTGTATTTTATTCTTCACGTCCAGGATTACGCCCCGGATCATTAGATAGGAATCCAAAGATAAAGAGAGAAACAAAAAATATCACTACAGTATAAACGAAGAGTTTCAGAGTAAGCATTGCACAATCTCCAAGATTATTTTTTTTTTTCAAAAAAAAAAGAGAATAGATCTTCCATTTTTCTACCACATACCCTATTTTGACACCAAGAAATTAGGTTTTTCTAGAAATGTATTATCAAAAATTCATTTGTTTTTCATTAAAAAAAAAAACTGCCCTTAATATCCAAATTTAGATATTGTGGAAGACCCTATTATAGGGTTAGGGTCTTTGACTAGATGGCTGGAAAAGGCTTAAAAACGAGGAAATGCGGGTAAGTCTGATTTATGTTGGCTATCCACGAATTTCAATGTGTGAATCAAGGGTTCATACTCTAAAACTTATCTTATTTTAGCAATTATTAGAATTTATTCTCGAGGAAATCGTGCTTTTTCTAGGATATTTTTATTCAGGATCTTATCGAAAACTTACAGCAGCCTGCCAAACAAAAGCTAAGAGAAAAAAAAACAAAGGTATGACTGGCATAACATCTACGACTGGATTCAAAAAAGCATAGGCTTCGGGCAATTTGCCGAAGAAAAAACTACTCAAATAAAGGGGCGAATTAATACAAATACAGATCAAACTAACAATATTAAGCATAACAGACATTTTGTTCTTGGAGATAATTGCATTTTGGTTGCATTTTTGATATAAAGAAAAAGAAGGAAAGTCAATAAGGTAGACAAAAAACCCTTCTTTTTCTTTGAATCCACCCAACCAAAACTCCTCCAATTCTCAAAGGAGAATAGAAGAAACCATACTTTCATACAATATCTTAATTGAATTCTATGTAATGATCAATAAATTAAGTTGAGTTCTGTATTGTATATATATATCAAAATTTGAGTACCGGTCTATTCTAGAGTCTATTCTATTATTCTATAGATATAGAAGATCCATATTCTATAGATATGAGATATGGAATTTATCTAGATATTTTTTTTGGCTGGAGTTGACAAACAACCAAAAACAATATTATTGTTTCTTAGTGTCGATTAGAAATTGAAATGGGGCGTGGCCAAGTGGTAAGGCAGCGGGTTTTGGTCTCGCTATTCGGAGGTTCGAATCCTTCCGTCCCAGTACGGATCCGTTTCTCCATTATTCCCATATAAAACCCTATAATAAAAATATAAAAAGGAAGGGGGGGGTAGCAGTTAATCTATATTACTTTAAACATCTGTATCTGTTCTAATTTAATTAACAAAAACAAATTATCACGTCCCATATTTTATAGTTCATATCATATTCTATATTTTTAGTAGATATAAAACATCTAGAACAAACCGTAACAACAGTTCAGTCTAGCAGTCTATCTGATAGGTAGGAGAAACCTTACCTATTTTTTTTTCTATTTTGATTTTCGTAATCTGATTAAAAGAATCAAAATTCAAATATTAGCTTACATTATTTTTTTATACATTTCATGAAAAAAGGATTTCTTTCTTCTTATTTATTTCTTCATTTCTTTGATCTATTTCAAATTTTTATTTGAAATTAGTGACGAGTCAATTCAAAAAGAAAGACTGGCCTTTCTTTATAGAGTTTATTTTATTGTCCAATTTTCTTCAAACCCAATCAAATTAACGTGAATTAAATAATGATGTTTAATTCAATTAATTCAAATAGTTAATTTCATTTAGAAATCTTTTTTTTTTAATGATTCCCTTTACGCGGAATCTTTGAAAAAGTAGGAAATCATTTAATTTATCTTATTAAGTCACTTGAAGATTCAAAAACTTATTCATTTATTTTATATTATTTATATATGTATGTATCTGATATGTAATATTTTTACACATATTTACACATATATATTATATAATAAGAATCTATTTTTTATATTCTATATATATTCTATATATATTCTATTAGTCTGTTAAATATGTTAAGAGTGTTGTCTTGCTAAGATTTTTTCAGAAAAATATTGTTTCGTGTATCATATATAGAAGAAAAAGTGTAGATTTCGATGGATAGCTGAACCGATGACTATTCATGATTCCATAATTGAATCAATCCCATACCGGTTCCAAATTAGAGGAATGTTATGGTAAAACTCCGTTTGAAACGATGTGGTAGAAAGCAACGTGCGACTTGAAGGATACGACCCGTTGTGGATTTTTACACCCACCATTTTAGATTTGTCTAGAAATGAGGTGCTCTTGGCTCGACATTGTTTGTTCTGTTACACTTGAATCCTTCGTTTTTTGTCGGGGTTGTAAATAGTCCATGATGGAGCTCGAGCCGAAAGTATTAATTCATTTCTTAGGGGCAAGGATCTAGGGTTAATGCCAATCAACTGGAACAACTTCGTAAATATATGGAAAATAGAAAGGATCCAATTTGAGCAAGTTTCCAATTCAAAAGCAAAACTTCTTGAAATGAATCCCAATTTTTCGATTCAACGTGTATCATACTAGAATCAACCGTCCGTAGGATTCTTTGATAGAAAGAAATAAAAAGGGTATGTTGCTGCCATTTTGAAAAGATTAAGAAACACCGAAGTAATGTCTAAACCCAATGATTAAAAATAGGAATTAAAGGGTTTAAAAACAAGGAAACACCCTTTATAGTTGTTAATTCTCTCGACAGTCTCAATAACGGGATCCAACTAAAAAATACAAATAGAATTTGAAATAGTTTAACCGGGATAAACGAAAGGGAGTAAAGACTACTCAATAAAGGAAATTCACTAAA